ATATACCTAAGTATATACATTAGACTCGTAGTGGCTATAATCAAAGTCAATTTACCTAGAAAGTAGGGGTAAAATCAATCGTGTTAAGACAAGGCCGGCCCTAATTTATTTTCTTTTATTGAGGTCTTATTAAAATTAAAACAAAATTCACTTGATTGATACATAACATACACGTACACTTACCAATTCGACATCAACAATTTTTGAGATATTTCGTCGACTCATGTGATGAAGAGATTCTACTTGTCCCCTTGAACTAAAAGTTTTAAAGAAAAGATAACTTCTTGATCCCGCGAGATTTATATATAGAATGTTAATTCTAATGAACGATTCATGAATATGAATGACGAATCCAAAAATGCTATACAATTATGAAAAACGGAAAGATCCTTCAGATCTGATCATTTCATTATTCATTATATTGACAATTTTTAAAAACTGATAATACTATGATCATAGTATGAGGGCGGTTGGTCAAGTAGGCCCCCATCGTCTAGTGGTTTAGGACATCTCTCTTTCAAGGAGGCAGCGGGGATTCGAATTCCCCTGGGGGTAGGGTACGACGAAAGGAAGTTGATCATGGATTACCAATAATAAGCCTATAAAATAAAAAAAGAAAAATGGATTCTTATGGGGTCGATGCCCGAGCGGTTAATGGGGACGGACTGTAAATTCGTTGGCAATATGTCTACGCTGGTTCAAATCCAGCTCGGCCCAATAAACCGCATCAATCTGCCATGAGATAGTATAAAATCCCTTGTCCTTTAGAAAGAGAAAGACCCCAGACGAAGATAAAAAAGAATCAAATTTTCTGCCAGACCCCTTATTTCCCTGGGATTGTAGTTCAATTGGTTAGAGCACCGCCCTGTCAAGGCGGAAGCTGCGGGTTCGAGCCCCGCCAGTCCCGGCGGATCCAATAAATACAAAAAGAAAATTTTCCCTCTCTACGAACTAGTAAAGAGTGTCGAGGGATATACTTTCATCCCTAAAGCAAAAAGGGGGTCTTGATCTCTTTTTTCTTTACTGTTTTTCCACCCCGCTTTTATTGTTTATTAGGTTTGGAACCATGTAATTAATTGAAGTGGAAAGGCAATCTGATGATCCTTCATCAGAAGACTGTCCAGGGAAGACACAAGGTGGATTATAGAAAAAACAAGGAAACGGATGGTAAATAAATATAAATAGAATTTTGGAGTAATTAAGTTAGGAATCCAAATTTGAATTCGGTATGGATAAAAGAACTTCCTATGTTATACTATTCAAGTCTTGACGACGAGTTGATTTGATAGATCAGATATTGTTATTCATGATAGTGATCCGGTTCTCGATCATGGAGAGGTAATTCATTTATTGAATTTACAGACGAAAGATTTATCATCTCTAGGGGATTAAATCCCGAGTTATTGCGAAGTAAAAAACCGATGAGATTATGGAAGTAAATATTCTTGCATTTATTGCTACTGCACTATTCATTCTAGTTCCTACCGCTTTTCTACTTATCATTTACGTAAAAACAGTAAGTCAAAATGATTAATTCACTTGAATTTTCAAATGAATTTGAATCAAACTTTTCTTCCAAGTTCTTATCAAAAATTGACGAAGTCAAATGAAAGGGGTTCCGTTTCACGTCTTAACTTAAATGAAATGAGCGTACTATAATCGGAAATTTTCTAATAGATAGTATGGTAGAAAAATGCATTTTTCTACCATACTGTCTTAGTTTATAAAGTTGTAATCTAGAATAAAGATAAACGCTTAAGTTTCTATATATCAACCTACAATATGCTCTTCCTATATTTGTATATATATTCCATATCAATATATTGTATGGAATTGACATAAGACCTAATTTGCTACATTTATTTGTTCTGATCAATCCGAAAAAACGCTTCTAATCCCTTTCCTTTTACTAATAAGTAAGGGGAAACCTTGCCTATTTAAAATTTTTAACGCCATATGAAATAAGCCGATAAAGCATAAACCACCTTTCAAAAATTAGAATAGAAACCAAAGGGTAAATGCCCTATATGTAACTCGCCCGAGGCAAGATCTTATTATTGCCCAGCCTCTTCTTACAGTAAAGTGCGTATACGCTTACCAAAAGGACTTCTTTTTTGAAGAGTCAAGAATAAATAAAAAGGCCTTACTTAGCTTAGTATCCGTCTATAAAGATAGTAAGAGACCATTCCCCTTTCCCGTTGATTGAAATAGAAAATTTCGGAAGAATTTTTGGTTGGAATAAATTTCCAATCACCCGAATCCCTTTCTTTTCGAAAGTAAAAAGATGGGGAATCGATGAAATTAGATTAAAATATCTATTATTCCTACCATAGATTACTATGTTGGAATCCAATGGGATTCCAAATTCAGACTTTTTATTTTAAATAGTTCAAAATGCGTTGCAGGACGATCTATAAAACAAGCGGGTTTGATTCCTGAACTCAATTAGTAGTACTTCTAAAGCCCACTTCTTCCCCACACTACGAGTGAAAGGGAAAATGTAAAGACTACCATTAAAGCAGCCCAAGCGAGACTTACTATATCCATGTGCATTATGTCCCCTAATCTCTATAAATACGAAGGAATTATTCCTCACTAATAATAGTGAAATTAATGTCGCAGAGTCAAAAAAAGGTTCTACTGAACCCTAAAACCAATCCAAATAATTGATTAGGATTTCTAGTTTTTTGGTGATTCAATTCAGGCGACACCCGGATTTGAACTGGGGAAAAAGGATTTGCAGTCCCCCGCCTTACCACTCGGCCATGCCGCCAAAACGATACAAAATAGATACAATTTTTCCCGAATTACTTCATTTTTATTGTACTTGCGTTTTGACTTCTGTTTTCCTTAATCCTTTTTTCCTAAAATTTCAAATATTGACTCCTTACTTCTAATTTCATTCATGAACGATTCTGGAATTTTAATTTCAAATTGTGTTTTCCTGATGACAAAATACAAATTTAATCAGAACTAATCTGTATTTTTTTTAATTAAAAAAAATTTCTCAATTTCAATTATAACAAAACATATGAGTATATGTAAACCCCAGAACATAAATAGAGATATCTATTATTTAGATATATTGTCAATAAAGAATTATCATAAAACTTTCCTACTTCATTTCATGCATGAATGGAAATTTTCTTTTGATAGAGCACGCTCGGGGCTGTCCCCAATAGAATCGGCAATAAAAATAAAAGAGAAGTCTATAGGTATACGTGTTTAATAAATGAAACCCTTCTTATATTATACAATACACTTCAAATCATATTCTACTCAAAAAAAAGTAAAGTACAAATATCTCTCTTTAAATCGTTTTTTGAACAACAAAATCCCTAATGCTAAAAAAAAAAGGATTCTATTTGCTTTTTTCTTTGTCTCCCAAGAATCTTTTTAGTTTTCTCAAATTCGAATATATAATATCATAATAATAATAAAATGGTATAATTTAAATTATTTTTTTGTTTTGCTATTCTATACAAAACCCTATGACCTTAAAATGACAGAATTTTGTTTCGAGGATTTTTTTAGTAATTCCTTTCCGTTTTGATCTGTTGAAACTTCCGATTTAAGTAGAAAGTTGTCTTTATTTCTTCGTTCACACGCAGTTCATACATTTCATTTCAAATACAAATCTGGGGTTGGATAAAATTTCATGTGATTCAGTAAACAGAATAGAAATCCCATCAGTGCTAGATCGTCGATCTAATTCGACGAAGAATGTACTTAATAATATAATGGGATTTTTTTATAAATGGGAAATTCAAAATGCTCGGGGATGCAAACGAGACAATGTCTACAATACCTGGATTTAATCAGATACAATTTGAAGGATTTTGTAGGTTCATCGATCAGGGTTTGGCAGAAGAACTTTATAAGTTTCCAAAAATTGAAGATACAGATCATGAAATCAAATTTCAATTCTTTTTCGAAAGATATCAATTGGTAGAACCCTCGATAAAGGAAAGAAATGCTGTGTATGAATCACTCACATATTCTTCTGAATTATATGTATCCGCGAGATTGATTTGGAAAACCAGTAGAGATATGCAAGAACAAACTATTTTAATTGGAAACATTCCTCTAATGAATTCCCTAGGAACTTTTATAGTAAATGGAATATATAGAATTGTGATTAATCAAATACTGCAAAGTCCCGGTATTTATTACCGGTCAGAATTGGACCATAACAGAGTTTCGGTCTATACCGGCACCATAATATCAGATTGGGGGGGAAGATTAGAATTAGAGATTGATAGAAAAGCAAGAATATGGGCTCGCGTGAGTAGGAAACAAAAAATATCTATTCTAGTTCTATTATCAGCTATGGGTTCAAATCTAAGAGAAATTTTAGACAATGTTTATTATCCTGAAATTTTTTTGTCTTTTCTGAATGATAAGGATAGAAAAAAAATTGGATCAAAAGAAAATGCTATTTTGGAGTTTTATCAACAATTTGCTTGTGTAGGCGGAGATCCGGTATTTTCTGAATCCTTATGTAAGGACTTACAAAAGAAGTTTTTTCAACAAAGATGTGAATTGGGGAGGATTGGTCGACGAAATATGAACCGAAGACTAAACCTTGATATACCCCAGAACAATACATTTTTATTACCCCGAGACATACTGGTGGCTGCCGATCATTTAATTGGACTAAAGTTTGGAATGGGTACACTTGACGATATGAATCATTTGAAAAATAAGCGCATTCGCTCTGTAGCGGATCTTTTACAAGATCAATTCGGATTGTCTTTGGTTCGTTTAGAAAATGTGATTCGGGGAACTATATGTGCAGCAATTCGGCATAAATTGATACCTACTCCTCGAAATTTGGTAACTTCAACCCCATTAACAACCACTTATGAATCCTTTTTTGGTTTACACCCCTTATCTCAAGTTTTAGATCGAACTAATCCATTGACACAAATAGTTCATGGGAGAAAATTGAGTTATTTAGGTCCTGGAGGACTAACAGGGCGAACTGCTAGTTTTCGGAT